TCGGCGTCAGTGACATTCGGAGTCTCATATCTAATGAAACTTTTTTAGTTAGGGATAGTAATAGGGGCAATTATTCCATATATTTTGATATTGAAAATACAATTTTTGAGATTGACAATGATCGTTCTTTTCTAAGTAAACCGGAAAGTTCTTTTTATAGTTATAAGAATTCTAGTTATCTGAATAATGTCTCTAAGAGTGACGAGACTTACTATGATCGTTACATGTATGATACTAAATATACTTGGAAAAATCACATTAATAGTTGTGTTGACAGTTATCTTCGTTCTCAAACTGGTATTGATAGTTCCATTTTAAGTGATAGTGCCAACAGTTACATTTATAGTTCCATTTGTAGTCCGGGCAGAAACAGTAGTGAAAGCGCCAGTATAAGTAGAATAACTAGCAACACAAATGATAGTGCTTTAACTATAAGAGAAGGTTCTAATGATCTATATGAGACTAAAAAATACAGCCATTTGTGGGTTCAATGCGAAAATTGTTATGGATTAAATTATAAAAAATTTTTGAAATCAAAAATGAATATTTGTGAACAATGTGGATATCATTTGAAAATGAGCAGTTCAGATAGAATCGAACTTTCGATTGATCCAGGTACTTGGAATCCTATGTATGAAGACATGGTCTCTCTGGATCCCATTGAATTTCATTCGAAGGAGGAACCATATAAAGATCGTATTGATTCATATCAAAGAAAGACTGGATTAACCGAGGCTGTTCAAACAGGCACTGGTCAACTAAATGGTATTCCCGTATCAATTGGGGTTATGGATTTTCAGTTTATGGGGGGTAGTATGGGATCTGTAGTAGGTGAAAAAATAACCCGTTTGATCGAATATGCTGCCAATCACTTTTTACCTCTTATTCTAGTGTGTGCTTCCGGAGGAGCACGTATGCAAGAAGGAATTTTGAGTTTGATTCAAATGGCTAAAATATCTTCTGCTTTATATGATTATCAAGCAAATAAAAAGTTATTCTATGTATCGATCCTTACATCTCCTACTACTGGTGGAGTAACCGCCAGTTTTGGTATGTTGGGGGATATCATTATTGCCGAACCCAACGCCTACATTGCATTTGCGGGTAAAAGAGTAATTGAACAAACATTAAATAAGACAGTACCAGAAGGTTCACAAGCGGCTGAATTTTTATTCCATAAGGGGCTATTCGATTCAATTGTACCGCGTAATCTTTTAAAGGGCGTTCTGGGTGAGTTATTTCAGCTCCATGCTTTCTTTCCTTTAACTCAAAATGAAATCAAGTAGAATTTTATTTTATTTTTTTTCTATATAATTTTATACTGTCTATATGATATATAGATATAGAAAATATATAGATATAGATATAATATATAGATCTAGAAATTTATTTTTTTTTATAATATACGTATATACATACATATATTTAGTATACATACATATATTTAGTATTAGATATATGTTTAGTATTAGTTAGTAGAATTATATATGGCTATAATTCTACATGAATTTTAAAAAATATCTTTATAACATCGAACCAAAAGGTTAATATAACAACAAAAACTTAACAGGTACAAATAAAATAATTAAATCGAGGTACCCATTCTATGACAACTCTCAGCAACTTACCTTCTGTTTTTGTGCCTTTAGTGGGCCTAGTATTTCCGGCAATTGCAATGACTTCGTTATTTATTCATGTTCAAAAAAACAAGATTTTTTAGATACGGGCAGTAGGGACAAATCTCATCTATTTTTAGATCTATTAAGAAATTTGATGAATTACTCCCCAAGGTTTACATCAGAATAGTACTAGTTGATGAGCGTTACTTCGGGAAACCAAAAAAGTAAACTCAAATTCATTTTGGTTATTGTTATTCTCCCAATTCCAATAAAAAACAACTGGATCTAGTATGGGTTGGCGATCAGAACGTATATGGATAGAACTTAGAACGGGGTCTCGAAAAACAAGTAATTTCTGTTGGGCCTTTGTCCTTTTTTTAGGTTCATTAGGGTTCTTATTGGTTGGAACTTCCAGTTATCTCGGTAGAAATTTTATACCTTTATTTCCGTCTCAGCAAATGCTTTTTTTTCCACAAGGGATCGTGATGTCGTTCTATGGAATCGCGGGTCTCTTTATTAGCTTCTATTTGTGGTGTACAATTTCGTGGAGTGTAGGTAGTGGTTATGATCGATTCGATAGAAAACAAGGAATAGTGTGTTTTTTTCGCTGGGGATTTCCGGGAAAAAATCGTCGTATTTTTCTCCGATTCCTTATGAAAGACATTCAGTCTATCAGAATAGAAGTTAAAGGGGGTATTTATACTCATCGTGTCCTTTATATGGAAATCGGAGGACAGGGGTCCATTCCCTTGACTCGTATTAATGAGAATTTGACTCCACGAGAAACAGAACAAAAAGCGGCGGAATTAGCCTCCTTTTTGCGTGTGCCAATTGAAGGATTTTGAAAAAGAAATAAATGAACTGAAAATTGAATACTTTTTTAAAAATAAAAAATTTAAAAAACAGAAAAAATTCAAGAATTTTTTTCGGAATATTTGATATTTTGATAGATGATAGAAAAGGCGTTCTTTCGTTTCGAAATCTGACTAAAATAAAATATTCATTACTTGAAGTGTCCCTCGTTCGTGCATTCATCGAAAGCGCTAATTGCTTCGAATTTTAACAATTGATATCTTTGGAAATAATACAATATTTTTTTCCTTCATTCGAATTGGAAGTAGACTGTTTTCTTTCTATTTCTGTATTCTTTCTAAATTCAAGGACTAACTCCCGAATCACAAATAAAAAACGGAGGAATAGATTTCTCTATGATTTGTGATAGAACTTAGACTTGATAGAAATATTAATAGAATTGACGAATGGGGTGAAGGTGAATTCATTAAAGACGAAAAATGAAAAATGGCAAAAAAGAAAGCATTGATTCCCCTTCTTTATCTTACATCTATAGTATTTTTGCCCTGGTGGATCTCTTTCTCATTTAAGAAAAGTCTGGAATCTTGGGTTACTAATTCGTGGAATACTAGGCAATCCGAAATTTTCTTGACTGATATTCAAGAAAAGAGTATCCTACAAAAATTCATAGAATTGGAGGAATTGGTCCTCTTGGATGAAATGGTAAAGGAATACCCGGAAACACGTTTACAAAACCTTAGTATCGGAATCTACAAAGAAATGGTCCAATTGATCAAGACGCACAATCAGGATTGTATCCATACGATTTCGGACTTCTCGACAAATATAATCTGTTTCGTTATGCTAAGTGGTTATTATGTTATAGGTAATCAAGAACTTATTATTCTTAACTCTTGGGTTCAAGAATTCCTATATAACTTAAGCGACACAATAAAAGTTTTTTCTATTCTTTTATTAACTGATTTATGTATAGGATTTCATTCGCCTCATGGTTGGGAACTAATGATTGGTTCTGTCTATAAAGATTTTGGATTTGCTCATAATGAGCAAATTCTATCCGGTTTTGTTTCCACTTTTCCAGTCATTCTAGATACCATTTTAAAATATTGGATTTTCCGTTATTTAAATCGTGTATCTCCGTCACTTGTAGTGATTTATCATTCAATGAATGACTGAAAAAAAGATCACCCGATCCCATTATAACGTACTTTGTACAAAAGCTAAACATTAAAAATTTTATTTTTTATTTTATTCTTATTTTTCTTTCTACCCGGATTCTTCCTAATATTCCAGTAAAGTTATTTCAATAAATAGCAGAATCGTGGATAGGGAACTGTACGAGCGACCTACCAAATTTTATTGTAGAAATTTTCAAGATCAATGATTGGGCCATGCAAACTAAAAATGCCGTTTCTTGGATAAAAGAAGAGATTACTCGATCCATTTCCGTATCGCTCATGATATATATAATAATTCGAGCACCCATTTCAAATGCATACCCTATTTTTGCACAGCAGGGTTATGAAAATCCACGAGAAGCAACTGGTCGTATTGTATGTGCCAATTGCCATTTAGCTAATAAGCCCGTGGATATCGAGGTTCCGCAGGCGGTACTTCCCGATACTGTATTTGAAGCAGTTGTTCGAATTCCTTATGATATGCAGGTGAAACAAGTTCTTGCTAATGGTAAAAGGGGATCTTTGAATGTGGGAGCCGTTCTTATTTTACCAGAGGGGTTTGAATTGGCTCCCCCCGATCGTATTTCGCCTGAGATTAAAGAAAAGATAGGCAATCTGTCTTTTCAAAACTATCGCCCTACTAAAAAAAATATTCTTGTAGTGGGTCCTGTTCCTGGTCAGAAATATAGCGAAATCGCCTTTCCTATTCTTTCCCCGGATCCCGCTACTAAGAGAGATGTTCACTTCTTAAAATATCCCATATACGTAGGCGGGAACAGGGGGAGGGGTCAGATTTATCCCGACGGGAGCAAGAGTAATAATAATGTTTATAATGCTACAGCAGCGGGTATAGTAAGCAAAATCATACGAAAAGAAAAGGGGGGATACGAAATAACCATATTGAATGCATCGGATGGGCGTGAAGTGATTGATATTATACCTCCGGGACCAGAACTTTTTGTTTCAGAGGGTGAATCTGTCAAACTTGATCAACCATTAACAAGTAATCCTAATGTGGGTGGATTTGGTCAGGGGGATGCGGAAATAGTACTTCAAGATCCGTTGCGTGTCCAGGGTCTCTTGTTCTTCTTGGCATCCGTTATTTTGGCACAAATCTTTTTGGTTCTTAAAAAGAAACAGTTTGAGAGGGTTCAATTGTCCGAAATGAATTTCTAGGTCCGCGGATTTATCAACATATTTGTTCGTAAAAATAACTAATTTTTGTTGATAATTATGTAATTCTGTATAATCAAAAAATTATGAAAAGCCCCTATCCTTGTTTCTATTCTTTTTCTATTGTTCTATTGTATTTCGATTTAGAGAATTTTTTGTATCGTAGTACTAGTTAGTCATAGTATATATATTGTGACAAAGACTATTTTACTTTACC